GATACACTGTTGTCAATATAAATGTAAATGTTGAAATAAAGAATACAATGGAGAAATATAAAAACATTATAAATATAAATTGAGATTATTATTTCAATTTTCATTTTAATTAAATTTTTCAATTTATTAAAATGAAAACCAAGAACTAAGAATTTATGTTGGATCGGCACTAGATATATAATTGACATATATACAAAAGAGTGTAGGCGGACGAATAAATTAAAAAAGAAGTATAAAAATCCCAGGTTTATTCAATTAATATCAATCAATATAAGTATTAATATTAAGTACAAAGTAAAAAAAGCAAGCTTAACCCTTTGCTTTTTTATTTGTTCATCGAATTCCAATGAAAAATAAAAAACACCCATTGACATGACAATAATATCAAAAATTTAAGACCAAATTGTTTATTCTCTCGATATTTTTCTCATCTATTACATCAATAAAACCAATAAAATAGATTTTTATCGTTATAAAAGACGACATTCTATAAGTAGAAAAAATAAATTAAATATGATATAAATTGAAAAGGGGAAAAAAAAAAGCAAAGAAAAGATTATACAAAAATCTATACAAATCATCCACACCTTACCTTCTTTAATTTATATATATTTATATATTTATCTTTCATTAATTTAATTTTGTTTGGTGATTAAGGCGAAGTTCTATAAAAACTCCCGCCTTCTTTGAAATATCATAAACAGTTCCTGTAGGCTGAGCGCCTTTTTCAAGAAAATATAGAATAACAGGAACGTTTAAATAAGTTTGATTCTTTATCGGATCATAAAAACCCACTTTCCGAAGAGCTCTTCCTTCTCTTCGGGATCGAACATCAATTGCAACGATTCGATAAATGGCTCATTGGGATAGATGTAGAGAAACCCCCCCGAGAAACGTATAAGAAGTTTTCTCCTCGTACGGCTCAAGAAAATTCAAGTTATGTTTATATACAAAATTAGAATGGCAAATAGATCCATAAAATCATCAAATCAATTAGACCAAGAATTCTCTTTCTTTATTATATGATTTAAATACTTGTTTCTTACTCTTTCCCCAACAAAAAAGGATTTTCATATTTGTAATTTGCACTCTCATAACTCAAGTTGTATAACTCGCAAAGAAAACCTTTTAAGTATTTCATTTATTGATTATTGAGCGGTCTCTAATCCCTTTTTTATCTGTCTCCTTTCGAATCTATTTTGATTTAATCTAGTTCTAGTTGTTAAGACAATTGAAAACGGTATTTCCTTGTTCTAGGATCCTTTATCTTTGCCTTGAATCATTAGGTTTAGATATTACTTCGGTGATAGTTAATCGTTTCAAAATGGCAGCAACACACCATTTTTTGTGATTTCTTTCTATCAAACAATCATATGAATGGTTGATTCTTGTGTAATACACTTTTGATTTGAGCGAAAGGATTTTACCAATTCCAAAAGATTTTACTTTTGAATTTGAAACTTACTTGAATTTGATCCTTTAGATTTCTATATCAAAAATAGACTTACAAAGTTGTCTCAATTTATTAATTGATACTAACCCTAGATTCTTGCCTCCGAAAAACGAATCAATACGTTCTGCTCGAGCTCCATCATGTATGATACGGTTTATATTACAACCCCCCCCCCCAAAAAAAAAATGAGAGTTCTAGTGAACAGAACAAACGATGTCGAGCCAAAAGCACTTTCATTCCTAATATAATAATAAAAAGTGGTGGATGTAAGAATCCACAGTGGATCGTATCCTTCAAGTCGCACGTTGCCTTCTACCACATCGTTTTAAACGAAGTTTTACCATAACATTCCTTTAGTTTGGAACCAGTATGTAATTAATTCCATTATGGAATTATGAATAGTCATTGGTTCGATCAATACCTAGTAATCTATACTTTATTTTTTTTTCCTTCTATATGAAATAGAGTTTCTGAAGAAGTCTAAGCATTAACCCCAGAAACATATATTTATAAATATTAAAATATATAAATCTATAATATTTTAAAATATTATAAATACTAATTATAAATAAAAATAACACGAATAAAATTCAAACAAATAAATAAGTTCTCTTTGAATCTGGATCTTCAAGTAACCTGATAGGATAAATTCACCAATTTCACACTTCTTCGAGTACTAAGAACTCCTAAGAAATCATCAATTTAATCTAATTGATTGAAAATTTTCTGACCTCCATATCATTATTTGAATAAGATTTTATAGTTTATAGTTTATAGTAAGACCACATTGCATTTTATCATCATACGAGAAAGATAAATCCAGATTTGTATTAAATCATCAATGATTAAAAAAATCCAATTTCTTTTTTTAATGAAATAGTGGATAAAGAATGATGTAAAAGAAGATTTAGGTTGCTATATATTTTATTTTTTTTTCATACTGATTGAAAAAAAAATAAAGAATCGAAATAAAAAACTATGGAATCTATGTATGTATCAGATAGACTAAACTATTGTTACTGAAAGAAATTCTAGCTATTCTATAAATAATATTTATAGATCACAAATAGATTCTATTACATCTGCGTGTTATTTGAATTCGATTCAATTTGTGAAAAAGATATGATTCAGAGAAGACTCATTAAGAATAAGAATTCAATTTTTTTTTTTTCAATTTTATAGCTTCAAAAAAGTAACCTTTATTCTGATATAATATATATATATTATATATATCAAATATTCTATAATTCATATGGGTTAAGTATATGATATTATTATACTGTTTTGGATATGTGGACGGATATGCTCTGGGACGGAAGGATTCGAACCTCCGAATAACGGGATCAAAACCCGTTGCCTTACCACTTGGCCACGCCCCATTTACATTTATACTTGACACTAATAAACACTAATATTGTTATTGGTTGTTCGTCAACTTCAGTCTAAATATCTTAAATATCTATAAAATAAATTAGATTCTTGATAGAATTGTGCTATGTGTAGATATAGAATTAAACTGATGAATTTATTGATCATTACATCTAATTCAATTAAGATATTGTATGAAAGTATGATTTATTCTATTCACTTTTGATTTGAGAGTTGAAGTTGAAGGAGTTTTGATTGGACGAGTTCAAATCAAAGAAGTTCTTTTGGTCTATCTAATTTATTTTTATTAATTTTCCCTTCTATCAATAACTCAACTTATTAATAACTCAATCAAAATAAATACAATTATCCTCAAGAACAAAATGGTTTTTATGCTTAATATATTTAGTTTGATCTGTATCTGTCTTAATTCTGTCCTTTATTCAAGTAGTTTTTTCGTCGCCAAATTGCCTGAGGCCTATGCTTTTTTCAATCCAATCGTAGATGTTATGCCAGTAATACCTGTGCTATTTTTTCTCTTAGCTTTTGTTTGGCAAGCTGCTGTAAGTTTTCGATGAGATTTTTAATACTGTCCTAGACAAATTGCTGATTTATTCGAAAAAAAAAAATATTATAAATGAATCTTTTTAAAATTCTTTTCTATTTCTCATCTCAAATCAAAAGAACTTTAGTTTATTTATTGGTGTCAAAATAAAAATAGAAACATACATACTAGGATATGCGGTATAAAATACAAATATACAAATAGAGAATCTATTCTCTTTTTTCCTAAAAAAATAATTCTTGGAGATTGTGTAATGCTTACTCTAAAACTATTTGTTTACACGATAGTAATATTCTTTGTCTCTCTATTCATCTTCGGATTTCTATCTAATGATCCGGGACGTAATCCTGGACGTGAAGAATAAAAATAAATAAGGTTTTTTTTTACTCGATTTTGAAATGTTCTGAAATGTTCTTAATAGGATTTTAGCTACTTCACATTTTTAACTATATAATTTTAACTATTATAAAATAACTAAAAAAACTTAAATAAAGAACTAACTCACGAAAGATTTGAAAGGAAACAAAAAGTTATCGACGAAAACGGAAAGAGAGGGATTCGAACCCTCGGTACGAAAAACTCGTACAACGGATTAGCAATCCGACGCTTTAGTCCACTCAGCCATCTTTCCCCCAATTGAAAAAGGATAATTATTATGTTACATAAGCAAAATTAGGGCTTGAAAAAGGCCCCTTTCTTTTTATTTAGTTTATTTTTTATTTATAGTTTTGTTTTTCAACTAATATAATATTTAAAACTAAATAAAATACAAAGGATCCCTCTTTGATTTTGTCCAAAGAAACCCTTTCTTTACACGGCTTGGCCTGGTCAGTACCTAGCTGGGCCGGGCCTCTTTTGTTCCAAGGAATCAAATTAAAATTAAATAAATCATTTTAATTTGAAAACACAAATTCTTATTATTGATATTGAAACAATCATAATAAGGACTATTTCGGTTCCTTTGCTATTTTGATATATAATCAAAATGTCAGTTCCTATCTTAATTTCTTAGCTTTATCTTTTATTTACTTTTTTTTTTCAGTAAAAAATCAGTTAAAGTAAACAAATGTAAATAAAAAAAATAAGATAAGAAAACAAATGAACTATGAATCTTTGAACAATGCATTTTTATGTTACGGCTTAAATAGTTTTGTCAACCCATATCCGTCAAAAAACTCCAGCAAAAGACTTGGTATTTAGTTATTTAAATGAGTTCTCTTTTCCTAATCTCTTAAGTCCTCGGGTTAACGCTCTAATTTGCATGATTCTTTTTTGATCCTATACTTTTGATTACGACCAAGTTTCTTGTTCGACAAAAAGTCGATTTATATACAATAATCGGATTGTAGCGGGTATAGTTTAGTGGTAAAAGTGTGATTCGTTCTGTTAATCCCTTAACAGTTAAGGGGTCCCTCGGTTTGATTAATAACCCATTCCGATCAAAACAAAAACTTTATCTCGTAAAAAGGATTTAAGCCTTTACCTTTCAATGAAAAATTCGAGGAAGAATATACATTCTCGTGATTTGTATCCAAGAGTCAATTATAAATTGAAAAATTGGATATTGGATTATGAAATTACGAAACATAATTTTTTTTTAATTGGATCAATACT